GTAGTGAAAAGGAATCGGTAAATCTTGATATGATAGTCCTTCCACTCCACTACTAATGTGGTGTCCGTCTACTGACTGGGTCTTGAATTAGATTGGATAGGGATAGATCGGACAGGGAATCGAATTCCATTTTTAGTTGGGGAAGGGGCGGAATAAACTTTGTATACAGACTCATGAAAGTATATGAGCGCTCTGGCATTTATTCAATATTAGTTAGATTGAATAGCTAATTGGCTTTCTTTTTTTTTATTTAATTTATTCTATTTATTTTTATTTTAGTTTTAGAATATGTTTTAGAATTCTATATAATATCTATATAATATAGAAAATAATATTCTATTAAATTATATTCAAAAAGAATATTATAATTAAATATTCATTTTTGTATTTAGTATTTAATAGAAATTTCATAATTAATTTAAAGTAAAAAAAGAATTCTTTCTTTTCGGTAACCCCTAGTGAAAGAATTTAATCGGCTGTCTTCCGATTGTTTTACAGAGATAATCGGGAGACGTTAAGGATTAGATCAAATGGAAATAAGAGTATGCGAAGTGATCTATCTTGATTCTATATTTTTTTTTACTTAATGAAATGGAGGGCAACAAAATAAAGCATAGGTCTTATTATTCCTACCTGTTAGTAACATTCATTCCCTTAATACTTCCAAGGGTGTCTCCGGATATTTTGTTTGTGCTTAATGTTTTCTGATTATACTAGAAATCATATAAGAACTTGTTAGATGTTCTAATTGGATTTATTTGATTCTTTCGTCAATGATGTTAGGCCAGAATCCCTTTTTGACTCTGTGCCAGTGATTCCACTATTATTAGTGAACAATCACAATAATGAAATAATTACTTCATATTGATAGAGATAGGAGACATAATTTACATGGATATAGTAAGTCTCGCTTGGGCTGCTTTAATGGTAGTCTTTACATTTTCCCTTTCCCTCGTAGTATGGGGAAGAAGTGGACTCTAAAGGTACTACTAATTGAGTTGAGGGAAAAAACAAAAATCAAACTGTATCCATTGTTTTATAGATGGGTTCTGAAATTTTTTTATTTTGATATTGAATTCATTAATTCAATTTCGAAATTGAATTCAAAAATATCTGCATTTCGGAATTCTAGTGTATTCGAGTGGAGTAATGTATTCTATGGATAATATAGAAATAGAAAATACTCTTTCAATTAAACAAATATTTGAATTATTCCCATGTTCGTATTTTTAAAGTCAAGGGAATACAAATAATAGGAAATTTATTCTAACCGAATTCTTTCTAAAATTTCGATTTCGATGAACTGGCTCTTACCAAAGTTATATATGGACAATGAGGAACCGCGGAACCCGTTTTTTATTTCTTTTTTTATCCCCCCCCCTTTTTTCACTTTTTTCAAAGAGAAAAGAAATCCGTTTTTTTATTAGTTATTAAGCGGATACACACTTTCTATAGGAAACAAGATAGACATAGTAGTTGTCTAAGGAGATACTACACATAATAAGATATTGCCGTTGCCTTAGGCCAGTCACATATTACGTGCTTACCGCTTGTTTTATTATTTGGTTTATTATTTTAGTTTCGAAATTGGATTTATGCTTTCATTTCATATCACGGTTCAAACGTTCAAAATCGGTTGGGTTTTACTAATCTTTTCGAAATAGGAAAAAGTTTCCCATGGAACCCCTGGATCATCTGTCAACTATTTAATCAATTATTTCTTCGGAATGCTAAAAAGATTATTTGATTTTTTTTAATATGATACCGGGATTGGTCTTGAAAATAATCAGAAATCAAGAAATTCGAATCGGAAGAATAAGAGTTGCCTTTTGATTATTTCAGATTGATTGGAACCAATACAAATCAAATAGATGAAACAAAGAAAAAAATTGGGACGCTATGTACATTACATATATGTGATTGATATTCTATATATGAAGATAGATATTGTAAATTGATCCATATTAAACCTCTATCTTTATAGAGTAAAACTTTATACACTACAATAATAGATAGTATGGTAGAAAGAAATAAAATCTATTTCTTTCTACCATACTATCAGATTTCATAGAATACTGCTGATTCTAGTCCGATCATCTCATTTAAGAGTAAGACGCGAAATTGAAATCCTTTTTCATTTTTTCTTCCATCATTGCATTGATAAGAACTAAGAAGTCAAGTTTAAGTCAAATTAATCACTTTGACTTACAGTTTTTACGTAAATTATAAGTAAGAAGGCAGTAGGAACTAGAATGAACAGTGCAGTAGCAATAAATGCGAGAATATTTACTTCCATAATCTCATCGTTAGATTTCTCTTTAATTTGCAATAACTCGGGATTTAATCCCATAGAGATGATAAATCTTTCGTCGGTAAATTCAATGGTATAAATTACATCTCGATGATATCGAATCGGATCAATATCATGAATAACAATATCTGAGCTATCAAATCGATTCATCGTCAAGAATTGAATAGTATAACATAGGAAGATCTTTTATCCATACCAAATTCAAAATTGGATTTCTGATCCAATCCAAAATTCCTTTACTTTTTTATTGTAAGAATTTGTTTTCTTTCTTCGGCAGAACCTTTACTAAAAAAAAAAGATCAAACAAAGATTCCCTCGGTAAGACCGAGGGAATCTTTGTTTGATCTTTTTTTTTAATATTCTCATCCTTCGATTAGTAATAGGATAAACATATATAAAAAGTTCAGTGTGAAATTGGAATGAGATAGATTGTTTAAAATGCAAATAATTAGGAATTGAAATTAGTACTTGAGGTTATACAAAATCGGAGCCGGAAAAGGATATACTTTTAATCCTAAAGTATTCTATCAAAATCAAAGGAACTGCGTTCCATTTTTTTTTTGTATCGTGCAAATTCCATTTGTGTGTATGTGTTCGCGGTAAACATATTCTATAGTACTCTATTTCATTACACAGATCAGGAGTAATCGAAAAAGCCAGGTCTAGTAGTACGGTATCTCTTTCTCTTGGAATCCTGAATATGACGCTACTAATAATTGTGCTAATCCACATATGTTTCTTTTCCATCAATCAGTATTAGTTGAAGAAATGGAAATTACCATATTGGTTTGATGATAAATGTGAAACGAAAAAAAAAAAAAAAGAAAAAAAAAAAGAGAGATCCCTGTTAGGAATGAGATTATGTTTGTTATTTTGACTCCCTTTCACAGAAGAAATGAATTGATACATTTTTTATCGGATTTCTATCCATCGGGACTGACGGGGCTCGAACCCGAAGCTTCCGCCTTGACAGGGCGGTGCTCTGACCAATTGAACTACAATCCCAGGAAAAAAAGGTGTACAGCATGCATATTCTTACGATTTCATTCAAACCCTTTCTATTTCGATTTTAGATTAGAATTGTCTTGTTCTAACTGGCAGAGGCGGGACTAATATATTGATATCTATATGGATATGCACTTTAGCGAGATCGACACGGATTACTAGTAATCTGTTCGTTATTGCCAAATCGATTGAAAATCAATCTTTCAATGAATCAATGAAAATAAAAAAGACTCTTTTTTATTTAGACTTTATACTTACAGATCTTGATATGAATTTAGATCATTAGCAAGATCTGAATTTGTGGAAAAAATACGTAATAAAATAAATAGTGGTAGGGATGTAGCAGATTTTTATTCTTCCGTATCAGAGCGCATCGGGCATTTCCGGAGAACAACAAAAGGTTACATCATTTCATGGTGGATCGGCGAATTATTGGGCCGAGCTGGATTTGAACCAGCGTAGACATATTGCCAACGAATTTACAGTCCGTCCCCATTAACCGCTCGGGCATCGACCCAGGAAGAATCAATTTCAGTCTTTATTGATAATCCACGATCAACTTCCTTTCGTAGTACCCTACCCCCAGGGGAAGTCGAATCCCCGCTGCCTCCTTGAAAGAGAGATGTCCTGAACCACTAGACGATGGGGGCATACTTGCCCGACCGCCATTATACTATGTTCATAGTATGAACAGTTTTTTGAAATTGTCAATATAATGGAATGATATGACTCGATCAGAAGGATCTTTCCGTCTTTCAGAATTCCATAGAATTTTTTGATTCTTTAATTGAAAAATTGTTCATTCCAATCGTCACTCTATAATTCTAAAAATAGAAAAAAAAAAAGTAATACGAAAAAAAGATAGGAGCCTTTCGGGGAATGATTGGTTTGCCGGAAAAGGCGAGGGGGTTAAACTTCATTTCTTTTACTTTCATTCATTGTTAAGAAAGATTCGGTGGGCATATTTCTATGTCACACTAAGCCGGGAAATTAAAAAACGATAATCAATCTGGAAATCCGGGAAGAGGGATAGGGATCAACAAGTTATTGAAAAATTGTTTTTCGATAAGAATTTGGTTGAGGGACAAATTGAATCCATTTATCAACGATTCGATGAAAAATCTTGTATCTATGTTGAATTGGTGGGTACATGTATCAATCAAATGAATTTCGTTATGATGAGGATCAATTCAATTAGAATCGGTTTTGAAATAATTCATTACATTGATATTTAGCAAATCCAATATCAATAAACCATTTTACCTATACTATACTCACTAGGTAAATCAAATTTCTTGTTCCTTAATGAGCCGCTATGCGGATAAAATCTATCTATGTACATATATTCGAATTTCATATAATAAGTATATGCAGTAATAAATATATGCACTAGACTCATAGCGGCTAGTTCCTTATTCAGGAATTGAATCAAATGGGGCCCTTTTAACTCAGTGGTAGAGTAACGCCATGGTAAGGCGTAAGTCATCGGTTCAAATCCGATAAGGGGCTTTTTGCTTTTTTCATAAAACTCCAGCGGTAGTATTCATATTTGAAGAGAGAATAGAGATATTGTTGATATTTGTAATAAAAAAACTAAGAAATCGTAGAATTTCATTAGAAAATGGAATTCTGAATTCTAATAAGTTATCGTTATCATTCTAATGAATTCGAATATAGTAATTCT